ACATTCTCCATAGGTCCCTCTTATCTCTTCCTTCTCCGAGCTCACGTTATGGAAGAAGGAACCGAGAAGAAAGTATCAGCAACAATCGGTTTTATTACGGGACAGCTCATGATGTTCATATCGATCTATTATGTGCCTCTGCATCTAGCATTGGGTAGACCTCATACAATAACTGTCCTAGCTATACCGTATCTTTTGTTTCATTTCTTCTGGAACAATCACAAACACTTTTTTGATTATCGATCTACTAACATAAATTCAATGCGTAATCTTTGCATTCAATGTGTATTCCTGAATAATCTCATTTTTCAATTATTCAACCATTTCATTTTACCAAGTTCAATGTTAGTCAGATTAGTCAACATTTATATGTTTCGATGCAACAACAAGATGTTATTTGTAACAAGTAGTTTTGTTGGTTGGTTAATTGGTCATATTTTATTCATGAAATGGGTTGGATTGGTATTAGTCTGGATACAGCAAAATAATTCTATTAGATCTAATAAGTACCTAGTGTCAGAATTGATAAATTTTATGGCTCGAATCTTTAGTATTCTCTTATTTAGTACCTGTGTCTACTATTTAGGCAGAATACCGTCACCCATTCTTACTAAGAAACTGAAAGAAAGGGGGGAAAGCGAGGAAGAAACAGATGTAGAAATAGAAACAACTTCAGAAACGAAGGGGACTAAACAGGAACAAGAGGGATCCACTGAAGAAGATCCTTCTCCTTCCCTTTTTTGGGAAGAAAAGGAGGATCCGGACAAAATCGATGAAAGGGAAGAGATACGAGTGAATGGAAAGAAAAAAACAAAAGACGAATTCCTCTTGAAAGAGAAACGATATAAAAACAGACCCGTTTATGAAACTTGTTATCTGAATGTGGATCGGAATCAAGAAAATTCGAAGTTAGAAATATTTAAAGAAAAAAAAATTTTACGCAACTTTCGATTTCAAAAACCTTTTGTGACTATTCTTTTTGACTATAAAAATAGGTTATTTCGTTCTATAAAAACCAATAACTTTGAAAATTAATATGTAAGAGATATAAACTAGGAGATAGGAAGATATTCGACCACCCCCTACAAATTTTATACTTTCTCCTACTAAAAAACTTGCAATACCAAACCCATTTGTAATTCCATCAATTATTTGTCTATCAAAAAAATTAATAACTTCAGAAAAAAATCTTATACCTTCAATTAAATAATTTTTATAGAAAAAATCAATATACCCACGATTATATGACCAAGCATATATAACATGTATTGTTTTATCAGTAAAAATGTTGAGTTTGGTATAAAAACGTTTAACAAATGAATTAAAGAAATCTAAATTTTGTAAAGATGAATAAAGAGGCTTATATAAAAAAGAAGCTATCAGGATTCCGAAAGAAGCTATACTGACTGAAAAAGTCATATTTGTTATAAATTCATACCAATCCCAACCCATCAATATTTTTTTATTTTGATGTAAAAGATTTATAGACGGAGTTAACATTTCGGATAATATATCCGACGACATTCCTTTTTGAGTGAATTGATTGAAGAAAGGAATTCCTATTACTCCAATGAAAAAAGAAACTAAACCTGATATAATCAGAGGAAATAACATAGTATTGTCGGACTCACGGGGATACGAAAAACTGTTCTTAGTCCCAAAATTTTGAATAGTAAAGAAAGGCACTATCATACTCCTTGGATTACTATTAAGTGGATTTTTCTTTTTGAAAAAAAAAGTAATCCTTTTATCTTTATGCCGTGTTAATAAAGGTAATAAGTAAAAATTTGTTTTAATGGATCCTTGTCCTTCTCTACCCCATAAAGATGTTGAATAGACCGATTTTTTTTTTTTCACACTATAAGTTTGAAAATAAACATTTAAATGGCCTTCAAAAGTAAGTAAATATATCCTAAACATATAAAATGCAGTTAATCCCGCGGTGGAACAGGCAATTATTGCAAAAATAGGTGAATATAACCAAGTATCATTAAGAATTTGATCTTTGGACCAAAAACAGCCAAGAGGCGGAATACCACAAAGAGAAAGTGTACCTACTAAAAACGATATTTTTGTAATCGGTACCTGTTTTCTTAAACCTCCCATAAGACCCAAATTCTGGCTTTTAGCTGGAGAATAACCAACAATAGTTTCCATTGAATGAATAATAGATCCGGAGCCTAAAAACAACAATGCTTTGGAATAAGCATGAGTGATCAAATGAAACAAAGCCGCTTGATAAGAACCCATACCAAGAGCCAACATGATATAGCCTAATTGAGACATTGTAGAATAAGCTAAACCCCTCTTAATATCTTTTTGAGCAAAACCTAAAGTGGCCCCTAAAAATAATGTTATTATACCTATCACAGCAATTAGATTCATTATGTAAGGTAAAACTATTAAAAGCGGTAGAAGCCGGGCGACAAGAAAAATTCCGGCCGCTACCATAGTAGCAGCATGTATAAGAGCTGAAATAGGGGTAGGCCCTTCCATGGCATCGGGTAACCATACATGAAGGGGAAATTGAGCGGATTTAGCAATTGCACCAGCAAATAATAGAAACGCACACAAAGTATAAAATAAAAGATTCACGTCATTATTATAAACCAAGTTATTGAATATTTCAAAAAAATCCCGAAATTCTAAACTGCCCGTTATCCAAAAAAAGCCTAAAATTGCTAATAATAAACCAAAATCTCCAACGCGATTAGTCACAAACGCTTTTTGACAAGCATTCGATGCAGTAGGCCGAGTGAACCAAAAACCTATTAATAGATAAGAACACAATCCAACAAATTCCCAAAAAAAATAAATTTGTATCAGATTAGAACTAGTAACTAATCCTAACATTGACGTATTGAAAAGACTCATATAAGCAAAAAACCTCAAATATCCCTGATCATGAGCCATATAATTGTCACTATAAATAAGAACTAGAATTCCAACAGTAGTGATTAATATTAACATAAGAGAAGTAAGTGAGTCAACAAAGGAACCAAATTCTAAAGAAAAGTCATTATTGATGGTCCAAGACCATATAGATAGATAGATATTAGGGTTATTCATTTGTTGAATAACCAAACAGGTTGAAAAAATCATAAGTATACTTAAGAATAAAATACTAATAAAAAACCACATACGGCGAAGAGCATTTGTTGCCTTGGGGAAAAGTATAAGTCCTGCTCCTATTAATATAGGAACTGGAAGGAGAAGAAAAAGTATAATCCATGAATATTGTGTATATTGCATAAAAAAATTATTTTTATCTTAATTGTTTATGATTTATGGGCTCTTAGATTTTTTGAAATGAAAGGGGTCAGTTAATAAAAAAAATTAAAATATCCAAAATATAGAATTTTATAGACTTAATTATTAGTACGTATTATTACAATAATTTATAGATCTATAGAACAAGGATAAAAAATTACACTAAAATAAGTATTTGACCGGAATCATAAAAAACTAGAATTTTTATCAGAAAAATTGTTTTTTTTGTTGACATATTACTAAAATCAATAGATTTTTGGAACAGAATTGATTATCTTTTATTGTAAGAAAAGACATTTCTTTTTTTAGTAAAGGCTCGTATCTTCAAACCATAACATCCAAGACTTGGTGTTCCCTAAAATTAAAAGTATTTTTTAATAAAATAGCTTTTATAAATTTAATACATTAAGTACTGATACTAGTCTATTGCACATTTTAAAATTAAATGTATTCTTTATAGTAGCCTGCCCATTAAAATTTTTTTATCTTTATATTTTTATAAGGGATATAGAGGTGAGAAAAGAAATAGATAACCGGATAATTAATAGTAAAAAACAATTGGTTTTTTTGAACAATAGATGTCTTTGACATCCAACTCAATTAAAAACTTATTCTATTTTTTAATGGCAGTTCCGAAAAAACGTACTTCTATCTCAAAAAAACGTATTCGTAAAAATTTTTGGAAAAAAAAAGGATATTGGGCAGCATTAAAAGCTTTTTCATTAGGTAAATCTCTTTCTACAAGAAAATTTAAAAGTTCTTTTTTTTATGCAACAAAAAAATAATCAAAGATTGGAAAACCTAAATTGCTTTGATTCAAAATTAGTCTATTTTGTTTCTAATTAATTATATATTGTTTATAATGTCTTTATATTAATTAGAAGTTAGAAAAAATTGACAAAAAAAATTTGTTTTAGTTTTTATAATTCAAAAATTTTTGTTCCGTCGAAATAAGGAATAAACAGAAGATTTAACCTTTCTTTTGAATATGTTTTATCGTTTGTTTTTATGATGGGGAAAAAAATAATCCCCATCGATAGTCAAAAAAGAAAAGCCTGTTCCTTTTTTAAGTTAAAAAATTATAGGATGAATACGCCAATTTTAGAGTCTATGTTTCCAATTAAAGATCAATCAATAAATATTACATTGAATTCACTACTGCACTTTTGCTCTCGACAATTCCCTAAAAAGGTAGTTATTATGATTTCGAACAAGCCGCTATGGTGAAATCGGTAGACACGCTGCTCTTAGGAAGCAGTGCTACAGCATCTCGGTTCGAGTCCGAGTGGCGGCATATCATCGTCTAAAAAACTAAGTCCTATACTAAGTTGAACTGCCGAGTTCAATTATCCTATAATTGCAATTGAATTGAAATCCCCCTCTTTTTTATTTTAAATTTTTGTTATGATATTTTCAACTTTAGAGCATATATTTACACATATATCCTTTTCAATCGTTTCAATTGTAATTACAATTCATTTGCTAACCTTATTAGTAGATGAAATCGTAGTAGGACTATCTGATTCGTCAGAAACGGGGATGATGACTACTTTTTCTTGTCTAACAGGATTATTAGTTTCTCGTTGGATTTATTTGCAACATTTACCATTAAGTAATTTATATGAATCATTGATCTTTCTTTCATGGAGTTTATCCAGTATTCATATACTTCCCCATTTAAAAAAAATTAAAACTTATTTAAATTTAAACGCAATAACCGCACCAAGTGCTATTTTTAGCCAAGGTTTTGCTACTTCGGGCCTTTTAACTGAAATGAATCAATCCGAAATATTAGTGCCTGCTCTTCAATCCTATTGGTTAATGATGCACGTAAGTATGATGATATTGGGCTATGCAGCTCTTTTATGCGGATCATTATTATCAATAGCTCTTCTAGTTATTACACTTGAAATTTTTCAAGTAAGTTTTAGTAAAAGCAACAATTTCGTAAATGATCTATTTTCGCCTGGCGAAATTCAATACATAATAGAAAAAAGGAACTATTTAAACCGTTTAATAAAAACTTATTTTCTTTTTTCTAGGAATTATTACAGATTTCAATTGATTGAACAATTGGATTTTTGGAGTTATCGTATTATTAGTATAGGGTTTATCTTTTTAACGATAGGTATTCTTTCGGGAGCAGTATGGGCCAATGAAGCATGGGGGTCATATTGGAATTGGGATCCAAAAGAGACTTGGGCTTTTATTACTTGGACCATATTTGGAATTTATTTACATATTAGAACAAATAAAATTTTTAAAAGTGAAAATTCTGCAATTGTTGCCTCGATGGGCTTTTTTATAATTTGGATATGCTATTTTGGAGTTAATTTAGTAGGACTAGGGTTACATAGTTATGGTTCATTTACATCTAATTGAATAAAGTACTTGAAAAATAAACTTAGGAAAGTATAAGTAGATATAAGAAACCTTGATTTCATACATAGTTAGAAAAAAGTCCTTTTTTTTACTCAAACCTCAAAGAAGAAAAAGTACGTATTTTTCATTGTCCAACAAAGAATTTTAAAAATAAAAAGATTTTTGTTTGGTTTTTTGGTTTACTCCGAAAAACTATGGATAAAAAAAATTAGATAGAAGAGCTTCGACTTTGTCAACTGATAGTGAGAAAACAAAATCTGGATAAATACCAATAGATATTACAGGTAAAAGAATAGAGATCGAAAGAAATAACTCTCGGGGCCCAGAATCAACAAAATAAGCGTTTGGGGCATTAAAAAGTTTGTATCCATAAAACATTTGACGTAACATAGATAATGAATAAATAGGAGTTAATATTATTCCAATTGCCATTACAAAAATAATTAGGATTTTGGACATTAAAAGATATTTTTGGCTAGTAAGTATTCCAAAAAAGACTATCAATTCTGCAACAAAACCGCCCATGCCCGGTAATGCAAGCGAGGCCATTGATAATATACTGAAAGTCATAAATAGTTTTGGAATTGTGAGAGCCATTCCGCCCATTTCATCAAGATAAACGAGACGTATTCGATCATAACTCGTTCCTGCCAAGAAAAAAAGTGCGGCGCCAATAAATCCATGAGAAATTATTTGTAAAACGGACCCGTTGAGTCCTGTATCGCTTATGGAACCAAGTCCTATAATTATGAAACCCATATGAGAGACAGAGGAATAAGCTATTCTTTTTTTTAAATTACGTTGACTGGGAGATGTTGAAGCTGCATAGATTATTTGAATTGTGCCAACTAACATCAGCCAAGGAGAAAATAGAGAATGGGCACGAGGCAATAATTCCATATTTATCCGAACCAACCCATATGCTCCCATTTTTAATAAGATTCCAGCTAGAAGCATACAAGTACTGTAATGTGCTTCTCCATGAGTGTCTGGTAACCAAGTATGTAAGGGTATAATCGGCGATTTAACAGCAAAAGCAATAAAAAATCCAATATATAAGAGAATTTCAAGTTCTACAGGATACGATTGATTAGCTGATGTTTCAAAATTTAATGTTGGTTCATTAGAACCAACTAAAGAAATACCTAGAATTGCCATTAATAAAAAGGCGGAACTTGCCGCAGTGGACAAAATAAATTTTGTCGCTGAATACAAACGTTTCTTTCCCCCCCACAGGCATATAAGTATATAAACTGGAATTAATTCTAATTCCCACATGATGAAAAAAAGTAAAAAATCTTGCGAAGAAAATGGTCCGATTTGACCGCTATACATTGCTAACAACAGAAAATGAAATAATCGAGATTCTTGAGTAACCGGCCGAGCCGCTAAAGTAGCTAAAGTAGTGATAAACCCTGTCAACAAAACGGGTCCTAGAGAAATTCCATCTAGTCCCAATCTCCAGGAAAAATCAAAAAAATGGATCCATTTATAATCCTCTATCAGTTGGATTAATGGCTCATCCAAGTGTAACTGATACCCGAATGCATAAGTTGTTAGAAGCAGTTCTATTAGACATATAGAAATAGTATACCATCTAATTACCTTATTTCCTCTATGAGGAAAAAAAAAAATTAAGGAACCCGCAAATATTGGAAAAACTACAACTATCGTTAACCAAGGAAAAAAATTCGTAGTAAAAATAAGATACACTTGGACCAGAAAAACGCGTGCAAAAAAATATATTTTTTTGAGCACGCGCTTTTGTCGGTAAAAGTAAAAAAATCAAATGGAGTTGTATTTAAGTCGGTTTTTTTAGAACGTATCAATAAGCTAGACCCATACTTCGAGTTGTTTCATGCCACAAATAAACCCGAACACTCAAGAAATCGGTTGGGCACGCAGATTCACATCTCTTACAACCCACACAATCCTCTGTTCTTGGAGCAGAAGCAATTTGCTTAGCTTTACACCCGTCCCACGGTATCATCTCTAATACATCTGTGGGGCAAGCTCGGACACATTGAGTACACCCTATACACGTATCATAAATCTTTACGGAATGTGACATTGGCTCTATCTATAATCTTTTTAATAAAAAATTTTCGATCTAGTAAACTTGTAAATGAATCATATATTTAGATACTAGATGAATCAATGATTTAGACTTATCAGAAATTTTCTAATGAATCTACTTATGGATGGGCTCATGGAAGAGAACCAAGATACTTTGATTTCTTAGATTTTTGCAAACATCATCATACAGAATGTATAATACACGCTAATTCGCATTTATGAATATTATAATTTGTATAGTTACTACTACTACTTATTTAACAAATTCGATTGATTGATACGAATTGATTTTCTATTAGGATAAATTGACGATACAATAGCAGGTCCAATAGCTGCTTCAGCGGCTGCAATGGCTATAACAAAAATCGAGAAAATATTTCCTTTTAGTTGTCGGCTATCAAAAAAATCAGAAAATGTTACTAAATTTATATTAACTGCATTCAGTATAAGTTCAAGACACATAAAAGCTCTAACCATATTTCGGCTTGTAATCAATCCATAGATGCCGATAGAAAATAAGTAGGCACTCAAAACAAGTACATGTTCCAGCATCATTGAACAACTCCTTAATTAATTTCGATTCATTTCAATATAACATAAAAAAAGTATGGAACAAAAAAATATATTGGAAATAGGTCGAATAAAAGAATTTCTAGTTGTGATAACACAGAATTAAATTTGATTTTGATTGCTGTTGATAGAATCATTATTTTTGGCGCGCTACGGAAATTGCACCTATCAAACCGGCTAAAAGAATTATTGAAATGAATTCAAAGGGAAGAAAAAACTCTGTTGATAAATGAATTCCTATTTGTTGACTATTACTTATCAAATCATGTTCTATAATCTGGTTTGATCGTGTAGTCCAAATAATCCCGTACCATGACGTATCTGTAATAGTAGTCATTAGTAAACCAAAGATACTTATACAAACCAGCAACGTAACCCCATTCCCAACGGTCCAAAGATTAAAATCTTTGTAATATTCTGAACCCTTCATAAACATTACAGCAAAAAGGATTAAAACATTTATAGCTCCTACATAAATAAGGAGTTGTGCAGCAGCTACAAAAAATGAATTTGATAGAATATATAATAGGGATATAACAACAAGAGCTAACCCCAAGGAAAAGGCAGAATAAATTGGGTTGATAAGTAATACTACTCCTATACCGCCTAAGATAAGACCTAATCCCAGAAAGACTAAAATAAAATCATGTATGGGGCCATGCAAATCCATTATATTTAGGATAAGAGATAAAAAAATTTTCATAACCTTATTGAAACCAGACCAGAAAAAAAAGGTTGATTTGATGATTCATAATAAATTTATACCTGCATTAAATCCTAGGGGGTGTGAATTAATGTGGGTACAGTTTTTTTATTCCAATTTCGCGTTTTCTCTGAAGAGAGCAGCTCGAATACGAAACTAGCCATTTCGAAATAATGGCAGAGATATTAATTTTCAATCAAAATGAAGACGCAATTCGTACCAACAAATAACCCTGTTGGTTTTTGTAGTTATTGAGACCAAACAAAACGCAAAAACGCATTTCTTTAAATCAAAACTTAAGCTTAGTAATTCCAAAATTTTATTTAATCAAGAGTTCCCTAATTTGTTATTTGAGTCGAATTCAAAATAGGCCGAATTGTATAATCGTGAATTACTACTATTGGTAAACGACCCAGAGCTATTTGATTATAATTCAATTCGTGACGATCATAAGTAGAAAGTTCATATTCTTCAGTCATTGCTAAACAATTTGTTGGACAATACTCAACACAGTTACCACAAAATATACAGATTCCGAAATCAATACTGTAATTACGTAATCGTTTCTTTCGAATAGCCGTTTCCAATTTCCAATCAACGACGGGTAGATCTATAGGACATACACGAACACACACTTCACAAGCAATACATTTATCAAATTCAAAGTGGATTCGACCGCGGAAACGATCCACGCTGATTACTTTTTCATAAGGATATTGAATAGTTATGGGTAAACGATTTACGTGGGATAAGGTAATCATGAAACTTTGACCTATGTACCTTGCAGCTCGTACTGTTTGTTGACCATACTTCATGAACCCGGTTATCATAGGGAACATATCGTGACTATATATATTATTTTTGTTTATTTCTCTTGTTTGATTCAAGTTGGAAATATAAGATATCCTTTTAAAGTGAAAATAGTTGAGAAGAAGTTGTTAATAATAGATTACCGATAGAAATAGGTAAAAGAAATTTCCATCCAAGATTCAACAGACGGTCCATTCTTATCCTAGGTAAAGTCCATCTTGTTGTGATAGTAATGAACAAAAACAAATAAGTTTTAGCTAATGTAATAAAGATATCAATTGTCGGTTCAAAAATCCCGTATGGTTTAGTTATTTCAAAAAACTCAGAAATAAATATGTGGATAATAGAGATAGTCCAGCCTCCCAAATAAAGAACTGTTACAAATAATGAAGAAACTAATAGGTTTAAATAAGAAGCAACATAAAATAAACCAAATTTGATACCCGAATATTCGGTTTGATAACCTGCTACTAATTCTTCTTCTGCTTCTGGTAAATCAAAAGGTAATCTTTCACATTCGGCTAGAGAAGAAATAAAAAAAATAATAAATCCTATAGGTTGACGCCACAAATTCCATCCCCAAAAACCATATTTGGATTGTGCTTCAACTATATCAACTGTACTTGAACTATTAGATAATCATAGTCGGTGATACCATCACAGTTTCCAGCGCTATTCCAGAACCGTACATGAGATTTTAACAGCATACGGCTCCTGGAAGACCTTAAATAAATCTAAGGATCGAATCAGTATTACTTTATTTTGATATATATGTTTATAAGAATAAGATGGAGAAGGTAAAAATATATTGTACGATCCCGAATTAGACCAATTAAATTCTGTTTGTTCTGTTTTAAAAAATTTATATGTTTTATTTATATTAATTCTAATTAATATAAATAAAACATATAAATTAAAGTGCTTCTGAATTGATCTCGTCCTTTGATTTAATAATTTCAAAAATATTTTGAAAGTTTACTTGTTGAGTAATAACTTAATTTTGCAATCAAATACTCGTTATAAAGATATCAATAACCCTTCCTTTTTACATACGAAAAAAAGTTATACATTAATTCATAAATTATGATTTGAATTCTATATAAATATGAATATAGAACGAATAAAAGTATAAATATAAAAAAGCAAGTTTTTTTACTGTAATTATATTTCTTCTTTCTCTTTTTTTTGTCGTTTCTATGTCTTCTTTCTGTTTCTGCGAACAGTGGAGTTCCCAAATCAAAACAAAGTAAAGGATTATTTCGTTTCCAATAGTCATTGATTTAATCGACGGATAGGAGCATACTCTGGACCGGAATTCTGGGAGTACTGCCTAATCATTTCTACTAACTTAAAGCCCTAATTAATATTCTTTGTATATTATGCACAAATATTCTTATTTTTTTTACATAATCTCTATTACAAATCCTTTGTGTATCTTGGTGTTTCTACTCATCCACTCTTTTTTGTTCAATGATGCGTTACGTTAAGGTAATTCATGTATGATAAATACCTACAAACGATAGTGAAAACTCACTAGAGTTTATCTTTCTTTTTATTTTTAGCCCGCTTCAAGTCAGGTTACCTAATCTTGGGATAAAGGCTTTCGTTTGCTTATTGCCATTCGGCTAGCTAACATTTATACATAGAAAATGAGATTTACTTTTTTTACAGCTAGCTTATATAAACTATATAAGATGTTTTCTTTCACTCATATAACTCTCAGGTTTACTTCATCCATCTGACTATTGAATAATAAATGAAGATATTTACTTAACTAGGTTCGCCCTCTTTATATAAAATAGAAACAAAGAAGTATACAAATTTTTATGTCTTAACGAATCGCACGTAGAGATATTGATAACACGCATAAAGTTAATGGTATTTCATAACTAATCGATTGAGCAATAGCTCGGAGACCACCTAAAAAAGAATATTTATTATTTGACCCGTATCCTGACATAAGAAGGCCAATGGGAGCAATACTTGAAATGGCAATCCATAAAAAAACACCGATATTGAGATCCGATAAAACAAGACGAGAACTAAACGGAACTACTAAATAGCTTACTAAACTGGATATGACCGCTACGGAAGGTCCGATACTAAATAAACGAGTATCTCCTCTAGATGGAAAAAGGTTTTCTTTGAAAAGTAGTTTTGACCCATCAGCTAAAGCTTGCAAAACTCCTAACGGCGCAGCGTATTCGGGTCCAATACGTTGGTGTAGCCCTGCAGATATTTCTCTTTCTAACCATACAATTACTAGTACACCCATTGTTATTCCCAATACAGGAGTAAAAACTGGAATAAGTATCCATAAAATTACATAAGTTTGTTTTACAAATTCTAATCTAGAAAAAGAATTGATATCTTGTGCTTCTATTCGATCAAAAATTATCATATTAACGATCAACTTCTCCCATAATGATATCTATACTACCTAGTATTGTCATAATATCAGCCAATTTCATTCTTTTAACTAACTGAGGAATAATTTGCAAATTTATAAAACCAGGTGGTCGAATTTTACACCTCCAAGGAAAACTACTCTGATCCCCTATCAAAAAAATACCTAATTCGCCCTTTGGGGCTTCAACTCTCACATAGAGTTCTTGTTTTGGTAATTCAAACCTAGGAGAAGGTTTTTTACTAATAAATCGATAGTCAAAATCATTCCATTCTGGATTCCTTTCTATATCAAAGTATCGTATTTCTAAATTATCATATGGCCCCCCCGGAATTCCTTCTAGAACTTGTTGAATAATTTTTATGGATTCTGTCATTTCACCAATGCGGACTAGATATCGAGCTAATGAATCTCCTTCTTTTTGCCACTGTACTTCCCAATCAAATTCGTCGTAACACTCATAATGATCAACTTTACGGAGATCCCATTGTATTCCAGAAGAGCGCAGCAGTGGTCCTGATAAACCCCAATTTATTACTTCTTCTCTTCCAATAATGCCTACCCCCTCAACTCGTTCTAAAAAAATAGGATTTCGTGTAATAAGTTTTTGATATTCATTAACTCCTGTTAAAAAATAATCGCAAAAATCTAAACATTTATCTATCCACCCATAGGGTAAATCGGCCGCGACTCCTCCAATACGAAAAAAATTATGCATCATTCTCATACCAGTCGCAGCTTCAAATAGATCATATACTAATTCTCTTTCTCTGAAAATATAGAAGAAAGGAGTCTGCGCTCCAATATCTGCCATAAAAGGGCCAAGCCATAACAAATGCGAAGCGATACGACTCAATTCTAACATAATTGTTCGGATATAACTGGCTCTTTTAGGCACTCGGATATTTCCGAACAACTCTGGCCCGTTTACGGTTATTGCTTCTGTAAACATAGTAGCTAAATAATCCCAACGCGTTACATAAGGCAAATATTGTATAATTGTTCGGTTTTCTGCAATTTTTTCCATTCCTCGGTGTAAATATCCTAATATTGGTTCACAATTAATAACATCTTCACCATCGAGAGTAACAATTAGTCGAAGAACGCCGTGCATTGATGGGTGGTGGGGTCCCATATTTACTATCATGGGGTCGTTTCTTGTAGCTGGTATATTCATAGGTTTTTACGCGATTCTTTTTTTAATGAATTACTGAAAGTTAAAACAAGTTCACTAAAATTTAAGATCTACAAAATCAAATAATTCAAAATGAGCTTTCAAACTCAAATTAACGTATTTTTGATTCGCGAATATCTAACTGATTAATTAATAGTTTATAACGTATTCTATTTTTCTTTGACAAATAAGAGAGCATCCTTTGGCGTTTTCCCAAAAGTTTACGGAGGCCTCTCTGAGATAAATAATCTTTTCTGTGCAATTCCAAATGTGAAGAAAGTTTTCGTATCTTATTAGTGAGTCTTAATATTTGAAATGCAACACAACCCCCGTTTTCTTCGTGCGAAATAACCGAGATGAATGATTTTTTTATCATAAAATTAAATCGTACCTCCCACTGTCCTTTAATTAGTAAATTTTTTTTTATCAATAAAAAAAGTGATATTCTTTTTTTTTACGTAGACATTATAACAATCTTAATTTTGTTAAAAATGACCAATTGGATTCCATCCAATAGGTACACAAAAAGATAGTTGTGTATACTTACAAAAGATAAAAATTATACTCTTAAAGAAAAAATAAAGCACGGGAAATAAAGTCAATTAGTATTTTACTTTTTTTAGTTAAGTACACGGCCAGTTCATTTTTCAAATTGTGGATACATATATATCCTTAGGAGACCGAAACAACTGCTATTATTGGTATCAAACCAATAGCGATTCATACAAGCGAAATCTTCTAATCGATAATTAGGCCAAAGAAAAAATTTAAATTTAATTAGTGTATTTGTCTCGTTTTTTATAGGTTGGCTATTTACTCGATTTTCAGTCCAAAAGGGCGAATTTAGAGGTATAACATTTCGATTTATCGAATCAAAACAAATTATAATTCTGAATTCTCTCCGACGTCTAGGGGATAAAAGACTTTCAGGAACAAACAACTCATAATCAGTTTTGTTTCGATTTTCAGTTATCTTTTGAGGCTTTGGACTTTTTGGCCTTAATTCATCAGAATTCTTCTTATTAACATGGTCTTTTTCTCGGGACTTTGGATTAATTGTGTACTTGCTATTATGAACCATTGAAATACCCATAATTTGATGCATAATAAATTGTCCTGCCCTTTTGAGAGACAGACGAAAGGGTTCAATAAGTAATATTCCCCTTTTAATCAATTTTGTAAGAGTTAATTTTTTATGAATCTTTAAAATATCCAGACTAATTTCCCCCCTCTGAATAGAGGCTATAGCAATTTCTCTTGGGTTTAGCATTCTAAGCAGGAGACAATATACGTTAATATTATTAATTAGTTTTTTATTTAAAAAATCATTCCATCTCAATTGAAAAAGCAAATATCTTTTTAGTATGAAAGCAAATTTCGCGTCCATTTCGTTCTTGTATTGTTTTTCTTTTTTCATTTTTGATATCACATAATTTTTTTCAAGATCTTTTTCATAGTTTAGTAGAGTTGATTCAAAATATCTTTGGACTGTACATTCTTTTTCCCTTTGATTTTTTTTTCCTTTTTTCATTAAAAAACTAAAATCTATTTTTTTATTTACAGGAGTTTTTTTATTTTTACTAGCATTTTCATTAAAATTTAAAAGGAACAACTTGATTGGTATGGTCCATGGTTTAATTTTATACGAAAAAGAATGTATCAAAAATTCTGAAAAAAACGAAATTAGAAAAGTCAATATGGAACAATTTAGTATTTTGTCATTCATTCTCAGCCAATTAAACATTTTTTTTTTATTATTGAATGGGTTGTTCCCTTGATCAATTGTTGTAAAAAAACGACAATTATTGTCGATTTTATGCCTTTTTTTATAATTTTTACTTATAATCTTATTATATTTCCTAGTGTCGGTATCAGTATTCATATTTCTCCATACTTGAATATCTATTTTCTTTCTAAAACACAAATTGAGAAATATCCAATGAAACCATTTTCTATTTAGGTTTTTCTTTATATGTATACTATTATCTTCTACTAGAAAATTTTTGACCAGAATACCTACTAGGATATTAAAAGATTGGCGTTTCCTTTCGTAATAATTATCAAAAAAATATCGGTTATGATTTACTTGTAAAGATAATGCAAAAAAGGAGGAATTCTTTTTATCTTCAAACTTAATAAAATTATATGATAAAAGATCATATCGATCTTTTTTTTTAACATTTTTTTTTTTTTTTAGAGAGTGGTTTTTTACTCTTTTTATACTCTCTTGTGGTATGAATTGAGATAAATCATCTTGATAAAAATATTTTAGCCTATTTTTACATTGATGTATTGTTCGAAAATTGTTAAGGTTCTTAGGGTTCAATTCGCAATGTAATATTTTCTGTGTTCCAATAAAATAATTTTTTATTTCATTTTTAAGAAAAAGAGATGTTACATTAGATTGAAAGACAGATCTTAACTTATCTAAATAAAAAAAGTTCAAAACCGTGTTTTGTGATAATTTGTAAAAGACATATGCTTGTGACAAATAAGACAAGTCACAAAAATAATGTAACTTCTTATTACTAATATTACAAAGTGACTCTGCGATAGTATAAATAAATTTAGTTCTATTTTTTTTTCTTTTAGCCTTTTTTTCTTTATTTTTTTCATTAGTGTAAATATAGTTAGTATATGAACTGTATTTATTAAAAATTTTTTTTCTTGTTTCAACAAAAAAAAGTTGTCCATTTATTTTATAAATGGTTTGTATATATATAAAGAAATTTCTATGGATCCTTTCACCAAAAAAGTTTATAAAATATTTTGTTTTTCTAATTAGTCGAACATTTCTTTTTTTTAATTGTTCCAAATTGGAACTAATATTTCTATGTAGGCTTCTAAATTCTTTTTTATTTTCTTTTTCCATTTTTTGTAAATCAGTTATGATTGTGCTAGTTCTAGCCACTATCCCTTGTATTTTTTGTTTTGTCAACCTACAAGTTGTGCAACTCGTAGATTTCAGATTAATGGAGGATTCCTGAATTTTTTCATTATTTCTTATCAAATTGTCTTCTTTTTTGTTTTCATTCAATTCGTATCTTTCTATTTTTTTCAATCCAACTAATGGAATTTTTGGGATTTTTGGTACTTTTTTTATTTTTTTTTTTAGAAATAGAATGCTTTTAATAACCCCCCCTTTTTTTTCTTTTGAGACTTTTAGAAAAAACTTTATTTTTTCTTTTAAAATTATTACAACCCTAAAACACTTCTTTTTACATTTTTTAAGTTTTTTTTTTTGTTTTTTTAAAAAAGGTTCAAAAAAGGAAAGTTGTTTTCGTGGAGAACCGAAAGGAAGTTCAGTTTCCATTCCCCAAACTGTTAAAAAAAAAAAATCATTTTTTTTGTCGTTTTTTAGTGGATAGGTCTCTTTTTCTAGTAGCTTAGATTTGTGCCAAAGTTTCATACGAAAAGGAAATAGGATCTTTATCTGAATACCGTCTTTTAACCAGTTTTTAGGAAATTCTTTTTCTGATAATTGAACAGCGTTATAAGTGCATTTAACATGCATTTCTTTGCGCCACTCCGTTAAATCCTCGGACCATTCAGGAAATTGAAAAACTAGTATACGAATGATATTTTTACCAATTATCAATGAGGGTAATATTATATATTTTCTTATAATTGATTGAGTTACTAACATAAGACCTCTTATTACTTGAGCGACTACAAAGCTATCCCAAGCTTCGGCTATTTCTATACGTGCTTTTTCTATTCTTTTTTGTTCTTTTTTTTTTTTATTTTCTTTTGTTTTTTTTTCTGTAGAATCTAGAATTTTGAATTTTGTATTTTTGCCTAGCCTATTTTTAAATTTTTTTTTTATTGTCTCGTAAATATCAAAAGAAAAGGTTTTTTCTATTCGATTCAAAAAAGTGGGGGAATTTATATTTGCTTCAAAAGCTTTACAAATAATTGTTTTACGCCTTTGTGCTCGGATTGAGCCTATAATTATGTCTCGCCGAAAATCCGGTTGTTGTGAATAACGTATTACAGAAATATCGTCTGTTTCATCATTATTAATATCTTGTAAATTAACAAAAGTATTCCTATCTTTTAGGTCGACATTAAAAACTACTACACCTTTACTTTTTCTTGAACGAATCGG